TCGGTATAATCCATGTAATCGCAAAAATAATAAAAATGAAAAAATTTTCAATAATAACTATAAATATACGAAAGAACCCTTTTTTTGTAATTCCTATGATGCAATTGGAGCTTATCGCCAGAAAAGAATCAATTTAGATAGTCCTTTGTGGCTCCGCTGGCGACTAGATCAACGCGTTATTGCTTCAAGAGAAGCTCCTATCGAAGTTCACTATGAATCTTTGGGTACCCATCATGAGATTTACGGGTACTATCTAATAGTCAAAAGTATAAAAAAAGAAATTCTTTGTATATACATTCGAACCACTGTTGGTCATATTTCTCTTTATCGAGAAATCGAAGAGGCTATACAAGGATTTTGCCGGGCCTGCTCATATGGTACGTAATCCTCTGGTATCTCACTCAGCTAAGTAATTATATGACACCGGTATGAATTTTGTTCTCTCCGGTTCAACTAGGACCATAGGTCCTGAATTTCTACGCGAATCAAGATCGAGAAAAGGAAGTTTTCCAATCATTGACTCAAACCTCAAACCTATTGTCGAACCCCACTCAGCGTAATATGGAGGTACTTATGGCGGAACGGGCCGATCTGGTCTTTCACAATAAAGTGATAGATGGAACTGCCATTAAACGACTTATTAGCAGATTAATAGATCACTTCGGAATGGCATATACATCACACATCCTGGATCAAATAAAGACTCTGGGGTTCCAGCAGGCCACTGCTACATCCATTTCATTAGGAATTGATGATCTTTTAACAATCCCTTCTAAGGGATGGCTAGTCCAAGATGCTGAACAACAAAGTTTGATTTTGGAAAAACACCATCATTATGGAAACGTACACGCAGTAGAAAAATTACGCCAGTCCATTGAGATATGGTATGCTACAAGTGAATATTTGCGACAAGAAATGAATCCTAATTTTAGGATGACTGACCCTTTTAATCCAGTCCATATAATGTCTTTTTCGGGAGCTCGAGGAAATGCATCTCAAGTACACCAATTAGTAGGTATGAGAGGATTAATGTCCGATCCACAAGGACAAATGATTGATTTACCCATTCAAAGCAATTTACGTGAGGGGCTGTCCTTAACGGAATATATAATTTCTTGCTACGGAGCGCGTAAAGGAGTTGTGGATACTGCTGTACGAACATCGGATGCTGGATATCTTACACGCAGACTTGTTGAAGTCGTTCAACACATTGTTGTACGTAGAACCGATTGTGGAACCATCCGAGGGATTTCAGTGAGTCCTGAAAATAGGATGATTCCGGAAAGAATTTTTATCCAAACATTAATTGGTCGTGTATTAGCGGACGATATATATATGGGCCCGCGATGCATTGGCATACGAAATCAAGATATTGGTATTGGACTTATCAATCGATTCATAACCTTTCAAACACAACCGATATCTATTCGGACTCCCTTTACTTGTAGGAGTACATCTTGGATCTGCCGATTATGTTATGGACGAAGTCCTACTCACGGGGACCTGGTCGAATTGGGAGAAGCCGTAGGTATTATTGCGGGTCAATCTATTGGAGAACCGGGTACTCAACTAACATTAAGAACTTTTCATACCGGCGGAGTATTCACAGGGGGGACTGCGGAACATATACGAGCTCCTTCTAATGGAAAAATTAAATTCAATGAGGATTTGGTTCATCCCACACGTACACGTCATGGGCATCCTGCGTTTTTATGTTATATAGACTTGTATCTAACTATTGAGAGTGAGGATATTATACATAACGTCACTATTCCACCCAAAAGTTTACTTTTAGTTCAAAACGATCAATATGTAGAATCAGAACAAGTGATTGCTGAGATTCGCGCGGGAACATACACTCTTAATTTAAAAGAGAGGGTTCGAAAACATATTTATTCTGACTCAGAGGGAGAAATGCATTGGAGTACTGATGTGTACCATGCACCCGAATTTACATATAGTAATGTCCATCTCTTACCAAAAACAAGTCATTTATGGATATTATCAGGAGGTTCGTGCGGATGCAGTGTAGTCCCTTTTTCACTCTACAAGGATCAAGATCAAATTAACGTTCATTCTCTTTCTGTCGAAAGAAGATATATTTCTAGCCTTTCAGTAAATAATGATAAAGTGAGACAAAAATTTTATGGTCCGGATCTCTCTGGTAAAAACGAAAGCGGAATTCCTGATTATTCAGAACTTAATCCAATCCTATGTACGGGTCAATCTAATCTCACAGATCCTGCTATTTTCCACGGTAATTCTGATTTATTGGCAAAGAGGCGAAGAAATGGATTCATCATTCAATTTGAATCACTTCAAGAACGAGAAAAAGAACTACCACCCCCTTCCGGTATTTCGATTGAAATACCCATAAATGGTATTTTTCGTAGAAATAGTATTCTTGCTTATTTCGATGATCCTCAATACAGAAGAAATAGTTCAGGAATTACTAAATATGGGACTATAGGGATGCATTCAATCCTCAAAAAAGAGGATT